TTTGATTATTTTTAGTATTTAAATTAATAGAATAATTATTCTTTCTTAAGTTTTCAAAACAAATGCTTATAACAAGCTCATTAATTTAAATTAATTAAAGATTAATTTATCTCAATATTTTCTTAATATAGGGTTTAATAAGAAATATCTAAAATATAAGATTGTTAAAATTTGTCCTGTAATAATATAAGGATTTTCTACAGGTCGGGCTCCAATTCAGGTTAATAAAATGATTATATTAATAAAAAATCAGAATAATATTTGATTTAAAGGATAAAATTGTAGTCCTTGAATTTTTTTATTAAATGTAAATGGTAAAATAATTAAGATTAAAATTGATATAATTAGGGCAATTACACCCCCTAATTTATTTGGAATTGAACGTAAAATTGCATAAGCAAATAAAAAATATCATTCAGGTTGAATATGAATAGGAGTTACTAAAGGATTTGCAGGGATAAAATTATCAGGATCTCCTAATAAATATGGATTAATTAAAGTTAATATGGTTAGTAAAAAAATTAAAATAATAAATCCAATTAGATCTTTAAAAGTGAAAAATGGGTGGAAAGGAATTTTATCTAAATTTCTATTAATTCCTAAAGGATTATTAGATCCTGTTTGATGGAGAAATAGTAAGTGAATTATAGTTAATATTAAAATAATAAAAGGTAGTAAAAAATGAAAGGTATAAAATCGAGTTAATGTAGCATTATCTACTGCAAATCCCCCTCAAATTCAATTTACTAATATATTTCCTAAATATGGAATTGCTGATAATAAGTTAGTAATTACTGTTGCCCCTCAAAAAGATATTTGTCCTCAAGGTAATACATATCCTATAAATGCAGTTGCTATTAATATAAATAAAATTATAATTCCTACAAATCATGTATAAGTTAAATTAAATGATTCATAATAAATTCCTCGTCCAATATGGATGTAAATACAAATGAAAAAAAATGATGCTCCATTTGCATGAAGTGTTCGGATTATTCACCCATAATTAACATTTCGACAAATATAATTAACACTATAAAAAGCTATTTCAACATTAGCTGTATAATACATAGTTAAAAATAATCCTGTTAAAATTTGAATTATTAAACATAAAGCAAGAAGAGATCCAAAATTTCATCAAATTGAAATATTTGATGGTGTAGGTAGGTCAATTAAAGATCTATTAATAATTTTAAAAATTGGGTGAGTTTTTCGAATTGGTTTAAATATGTTTATCATTAATTTTTAAAAGTTCGTAAAGGTCCAAAAAAAATATTAGTAATTTTAACAATTGCAATTAATGTAATAAATAAATAAATAATTAGTATTAATATTAATATAGAAGAGTTGTTATTATAAAGTTTATTTAAATAAATTTTATTTTCATTATTAAAAAATAAGAAATTTAAAAAGTTATTTATTTCTGAGTTATTAATTAAATTTATTCAATTTAAATTTTTATAAAATATAAATTGAATTATTATTATTATTATTATTATTATTATAAATATTATTTTTATATTATTAGATAATGAAAATATCTCATTTGATGCAATACTTGATATATAAATAAATAAAACTAATAATCCTCCTAAGAAAGTTAAGAAAAGAATATAAGAAAATCAATAAGTTTTGATCAATATTCCTGATAGTAAACATATTATTAATGTTTGAGTTAAAATTAATATTCCTATTGATAGTGGGTGATTTATAAAATATATTATTATTGAAAAAAAAATAATTAATATGGATAAAGTTAATTTTATCATTAAATGCAAAAAATAGTTTATATAAAAATAATAATTTTGGAGATTATAGATAAAGAAATTTCTTTTTTTTTGAGTTTTTAAAGATAATTCTTAATTTTGGATTACAAGACCAATGTTTTAATTTAAACTATAAAAACTAATAATAAATGATAATTTTAAATATATGAGTTATTTTTATTTTAATATTTTTTATTGGAAATTTAATTTTTGTTTCAAAAAATAAACATTTATTGATTGTATTATTGAGATTAGAGTTTATTGTTTTAAGAATTTTTTTTTTTTTTTTAATATTTTTAATAATAATTGATTATGATTTATATATATTAATGGTATTTTTAGTATTTTCTGTTTGTGAAGGTTCATTAGGTTTGTCAATTTTAGTTTCAATAATTCGTACTCATGGTAATGATTATTTTCAAAGATTTAGATTAATTTAAATGATAAAAATTTTATTTTATATAATTTTTATAATTCCTTTATGTTTTATAAAAAAAATGTTTTGAATGGTTCAAATATTATTATTGGTATTAATATTTATTTATATAAATTTATCAATAAATTTAATTAATTGTAATTTGAGTTATATATATTCTTGTGATTTAATTTCTTTTGGTTTAATTTTATTAAGAATTTGGATTTGTTCTTTAATAATTATATCTAGAGAAAATTTATTTAAATTAAATTATTATATTAATTTTTTTTTATTAAATATTATATTTTTAATAATTTTATTATTTTTAACTTTTAGAGTAATAAATTTATTTATATTTTATTTATTTTTTGAGGGTAGATTGATTCCTACTTTATTGTTAATTGTTGGTTGGGGTTATCAACCTGAACGTATTCAAGCTGGTATATATTTAATATTTTATACTTTATTTGCTTCTTTACCTTTATTAATAGGTTTATTTTATATTTATGTAGAAATTAATAGAATAATATTTTATTTTTTGAAGTTTTTTAATATAAATTTTATTTTGTTATATATTAGAATAGTTTTAGCTTTTTTAGTAAAAATACCTATATATTTTGTTCATTTATGACTTCCTAAAGCTCATGTAGAAGCTCCTGTTTCTGGTTCTATGATTTTAGCTGGAATTATATTAAAATTAGGGGGTTATGGGTTATTACGAATTTTAGTTTTTTTACAAGAAATTAATTTGAAATTAAATTATTTTTGAATTATTATTAGATTATTAGGGGGGTTTTATATTAGTTTAAAATGTTTTTGTCAAGTTGATATTAAATCTTTAATTGCTTATTCTTCAGTTTCTCATATAAGAATTGTAATTAGAGGTATTATAGTAATAAATTATTGAGGTTATTTTGGTTCTTATATTATAATAATTGGTCATGGGTTATGTTCTTCTGGAATATTTTGTCTTGCTAATATTAATTATGAACGTTTACATAGACGAAGATTATATATTAATAAGGGTATAATAAATTTTATACCTTCAATAAGTTTATGGTGATTTTTATTAATATCTTCAAATATATCTGCTCCTCCTTCTTTAAATTTATTAGGGGAAATTAGTTTAATTAATGGGGTAATAAGATGATCTTGAATATCAATATTGATGTTAATGTTAATTTCTTTTTTTAGAGCTGGTTATAGATTATATTTATATTCATTTATTCAACATGGTAAGGTTTTTCAAGGGGTTTATAGATTTTATTGTGGTGTTTCTCGAGAGTATTTATTATTAATATTACATTGATTACCATTAAATATTATAATTTTAAAAATTGAATATTTAATAATTTAATAAAAAAAATTTAAATAATTTAAAAAAAATATTGATTTGTGGAGTCAAATATATGATAAAAATCATTTTAAATTATTAATAATAAAAATTTTTGTTTTTTTGTTTTTTTTTGTTTTTTTGTTTTTAGAATAATTAATTTATTTATAATAATTTATTTTATTATAAATAATATTGTATTTTTTTTTGAGTGGGAGATTATATCTTTAAATTCTGTAAGATTAGTAATATCTATTTTATTAGATTGAATATCTTTAATATTTATAATGTTTGTTTTAATAATTTCTTCTGTTGTTATTTATTATAGAAAAAGTTATATAAGATCAGAATTAAATTTATTTCGTTTTATTATTTTAGTAATATTATTTGTATTTTCTATAGTTTTATTAATTATTAGTCCTAATATTATTAGAATTTTATTAGGTTGAGATGGTTTGGGTTTAGTTTCTTATTGTTTAGTAATTTATTATCAAAATTTAAAGTCTTATAATGCTGGTATATTAACGGTTTTATCTAATCGGATTGGTGATGTTTTAATTTTAATAGTTATTTCTTGAATGTTAAATTATGGGGGTTGAAATTATATTTTTTATTTAAATTTTATAGTAAATGATTTATTAATAGAAATTATTAGATTAATAATTATTATTGCTGCTATGACAAAAAGAGCTCAAATTCCTTTTAGTTCTTGATTACCTGCTGCTATAGCAGCTCCTACACCGGTTTCTGCTTTAGTTCATTCTTCAACTTTAGTGACTGCTGGTGTTTATTTATTAATTCGATTTAATATAATAATTTTAAATACTTTTTTTATTAAAATTTTATTATTATTTGGTATAATAACTATATTTATAGCTGGGATTTCTGCTAATTATGAGTTTGATTTAAAGAAGATTATTGCTTTATCAACTTTAAGACAATTAGGTTTAATAATAAGTATTTTAAGAATGGGATTTCCTGATTTAGCATTTTTTCATTTATTGACTCATGCTATATTTAAAGCTTTATTATTTATATGTGCTGGTGTAATTATTCATATAATGAATGATATTCAGGATATTCGTTATATAGGGGGTATAAGAGTATATTTACCTTTAACTTCTTTATGTTTAAATATTTCTAATATAGCTTTATGTGGAATTCCTTTTTTAGCTGGGTTTTATTCTAAGGATATTATTTTAGAAATAGTAAGTTTTAGAAATTTAAATATATTTGTTTTTTTTTTTTATTATATTTCTACTGGTTTAACTATATTTTATACAATTCGTTTATTAATATATTTAATAATTAATGATTATAATTTATTGTGTATTTATAATTTATATGATGAAGATTATGTAATATTAAATAGAATGTTTTTGTTATTATTTATAAGTGTAATTAGAGGTAGAATATTAAGATGATTAGTTTTTTATTATCCTTATATAATTTATTTACCTTATAATTTAAAAATAATAGTTATTTATGTGAGATTAATAGGTGGGTTAATGGGGTTTTTGGTTAGAAATATAAATATTTATAGATTAAATAAATTTATAATAACTTATAATTTAAGAAGATTTTTATGTTTAATATGATTTATACCTAGATTATCTACTTATGGTTTAAGATATTATTTTTTAAATTATGGTCAAAATTTATTGAAAATTATAGATATGGGTTGAAGAGAGTTATACAGAGGTCAGGGAATAATAAAAATTTTTAAAAAGTATTCTATTTTTTATAGAGTTTTTCAAATAAATAATTTAAAAATTTATTTATTTAGATTTATTTTATGAATAATAATTTATATGTATTTATTATTTATTAATATTTATTTAAATAGCTTATAAAGAGTATAATATTGAAGATATTAAGGAGATTAATTTAATCTTTAGATATATTTATAAAAAAAATATTTTTATTTTTACAATGAAAATGTAATGTTTTGATAAACTATATAAATAAAAAGAAATATTAATGGAATTTAACCACTAAAAATTAAGTTAGCAGCTTAATTTAATTATATTTCTTTAATTGGAATAAAAAATTCAATTTTATCATTAACAGTGATATACCTCTATTTGGTTTCAATTAAAAATAAGGAGTAAAATTAACTCTAATTTTTAAGTCGAAATTAAATGCAATATTTGCTTCTTATTTAAGATAAATTGAGTTAATCAATATTTTTTGAATGCAAATCAAATGTTTTATTAAGTAAACTATAATCCTAATTGGTTCAATTTAATATATTTTGATTTCATTCATGGTATAATCCTATTAATAGAATAATAATAAAAAAAAATCTAATTTTTATTCAATTAAAAAAATTTACTAATTTAAAAGTAAAAATAATTGGGAAAATTAGAGCAATTTCTACGTCAAAAATTAAGAAAATTACTGTAATTAAAAAAAAATGTAATGAAAATGGAATTCGAGCAGATGATTTAGGATCAAATCCACATTCGAATGGTGAACATTTTTCTCGATCTATAAATGATTTTTTTGATAAGATAATAGATAAAAATATTATAATATTAGAAATTATAATAATTATAAATGTGATTATTGATATTAAAATGATTATTTATATTAAATTAAATTAAACTTTTTGATTGGAAATCAAATATACTAAATATATTATATAAATAATTAATTTCCTCATCAATAGATTGAAATATAAAGGAATAATCATACAACATCTACAAAATGTCAATATCAAGCTGCTGCTTCAAATCCGAAATGGTGATTTTTTGAGAAATGGTTATTTAGTTGTCGAATAAAACAGATAATTAGAAATATAGTTCCAATAATTACATGTAATCCATGAAATCCTGTTGCTATAAAAAATGTAGAACCATAAATTCTATCAGAAATTGTAAATGGAGCTTCTAAATATTCATATGCTTGAAGAATAGTGAAGTAAATTCCTAATAAAATTGTTAAGAATAAGCTTTGAATAGTTTGAGTATAATTATTTTCTATTAAAGAATGGTGAGCTCAAGTTACAGTTATTCCTGATCTAATTAAAATAATAGTATTTAATAAAGGAATTTGAAAAGGGTTAAATGGATAAATTCTAATGGGCGGTCATATAGCACCAATTTCAATATTTGGCGATAAACTTCTATGAAAAAAAGCTCAAAAAAATGATATAAAAAATAAGATTTCTGATACAATAAATAAAATTATACCTCATTGTAATCCTTTAGTTACTATAATTGTATGTTTACCTTGAAATGTTCCTTCTCGACAAACATCTCGTCATCATTGATAAAGGGTTAAAATTGTAATAATATATCCTAAAATTAATAAATTTATATTAAAATTATGGAATCATTTTACTATTCCAGTTACTAAAGTTAAAACTCCAATTGATCCTGTTAGTGGTCATGGGCTGTAATCAACTAAATGATATGGGTGACAAGTAAAGTTATTTTTCATTAATTTACTTCTCTAGAGTATAATGTTCTTAAAATAGCAATTACATAAGATTGAATTACTGCTACTGCAGATTCTAAAATTAAAAGAAGAATTTGGATTAAAATTAATATTATAATAAAAATATATGATAAATTTGTTCCTGTTCTTCTTAATAATGTTATTAAAAGATGTCCTGCAATTATATTAGCTGTTAATCGAACAGCTAAAGTTCCAGGTCGAATAATATTACTAATAGTTTCAATTAAAACTATAAATGGTATTAATACTGTTGGTGTTCCTTGAGGAATTATATGAGAAAATATGTGTTGATAATTATTAATTCATCCATATAATATGAATCTTAATCATAGTGGTAATGACATAGATAGTGTTAAAGTTAAGTGACTTGTTCTAGTAAAGATATATGGGAATAACCCTAAAAAATTATTAAATAAAATAAAAGAAAATAGTGAAATAAAAATAAAAGTTGATCCATTAAAATAATTATTTTTTAATAAAGTTTTAAATTCATTATGAAGTAAATTTAAAATAAAATTTCATATTATATAATGTCGATTAGGAATTAATCAAAATGAATACGGGATAAATATTAATCCTAATAATGTTCTAATTCAATTAATTGGTAGATTAATTAAATTTGTTGAAGGATCAAAAATTGAAAATAAATTTCTTATCATTTTCAAATTATGTTATTTTTGGGTTTAATATTAATTGAATTATTTTTAATATTTATTGAATTATTATAAACATAATAATTTATAATATTAAAAATAATAAAGATTATAATAAAAAAAATTAAAGATAAAATTCAATTAATTGGTATTATTTGTGGGATAAAAGAATATTACTTTTGTAATAATTTAAATTTGACATATTTATGTTATAAATTAACTAATTCTTTTCATTAGAAGTAATTGCTAATTTACTATAAAGTGGTTTAAGAGACCAATACTTGCTTTCAGTCATCTAATGAAGAATAGTTATTAATTCAATTAATAAAATTTTTAATTGAGATTCTTTCAATAACAATTGGTATAAATCTATGATTTGCTCCACAAATTTCAGAACATTGACCATAATAAATTCCAGGTCGATTAATAAAAAAATTTGTTTGGTTTAAACGTCCAGGGTTAGCATCTACTTTTACTCCTAAAGAAGGAATAGTTCAAGAGTGAATTACATCTGCTGCAGTTACTATAATTCGAATTTGGTTATTTATAGGTAAAATAATTCGATTATCTACATCTAATAATCGAAAATTATTTGAATTTAATTCATTTGATGGGATTATATATGAGTCAAATTCAATATTGTGAAAATCTGAGTATTCATATCTTCAATATCATTGATGTCCAATAGATTTTAGTGTAATTAAAGGATTATTTAATTCATCTAATAAATATAATAATCGTAAAGATGGTAATGCAATAAAAATTAAAGTAATAGCGGGTAGAATAGTTCAAATTATTTCAATTATTTGACCTTCTAATAAAAATCGATTAATATATTTATTAAAAAATAAATTTAACATTAAATAACCTACTAAAATAGTAATTATAATTAAAATAATTAAAGTATGATCATGAAAAAAAATAATTTGTTCTATTAATGGTGATGTACCGTTTTGTAAATTTAAATTAGATCAAGTTGCCATTTCTAAAAAAAGGATAATCCTTTATAAATGGGGTTTAAATCCATTACATATAATCTGCCATATTAGAAGTTTCTTAAAATTGGAAGTTCATTATAAGAATGTTCGGCAGGTGGAAGGTTTTGGTATCATTCAATTGATGATGGTATATTTAATGGAAATAAAGCAATTCGTTGATAAATTATTGATTCTCAAATAATAATTAATATTATTATAGTAGCTAATAATGAAATATAAGATCCTAAAGATGAAATTAAATTTCATGAAATATAAGAATCTGGGTAATCTGAATATCGTCGAGGTATACCAGCTAAACCTAAGAAATGTTGAGGGAAGAAAGTTAGATTAACTCCTAAAAATATAATAAAAAATTGAATTTTTAGTAAATAAGGGTTTAGTGATAATCCTGAAAATAGAGGATATCAGTGAATAAATCCTCCTATAATAGCAAAAACAGCTCCTATAGATAAAACATAATGAAAATGTGCTACTACATAATAAGTGTCGTGTAATGTAATATCAATAGATGAATTAGCTAAAATAACTCCTGTTAATCCACCTACAGTAAATAAAAATACAAACCCTAATCTTCATAAAATTGAAGGTCTATAGTTAATTTGTGTTCCGTGAAGAGTTGCTATTCAACTAAAAATTTTGATTCCTGTTGGAACGGCAATAATTATAGTTGCTGAAGTAAAATATGCTCGTGTATCAATATCTATTCCTACTGTAAATATGTGATGAGCTCAAACAATAAAACCTAGTAAACCAATTGCTATTATAGCATAAATTATTCCTAAACATCCAAATGTTTCTTTTTTTGTTCTTTCTTGTGAAATAATGTGTGAGATTATTCCAAATCCCGGTAAAATTAAAATATAAACTTCTGGGTGTCCAAAAAATCAAAATAAGTGTTGATATAAAATTGGATCTCCTCCTCCAGCAGGATCAAAAAATGATGTATTAATATTTCGGTCAGTTAATAATATTGTAATTGCACCAGCTAATACTGGTAAAGATAATAATAATAAAAATGCTGTAATACCAACAGCTCAAACGAATAATGGTATTTGATCAAATGATAAATTATTAATTTTTATATTAATGATTGTTGTGATAAAATTAATAGCTCCTATGATTGATGAAATTCCAGCTAAATGGAGAGAGAAAATAGCTAAATCTACTGATCTTCCTCTATGAGCAATGTTAGATGAGAGAGGGGGGTAAACTGTTCAACCAGTTCCTGCTCCATTTTCAACGATACTTCTAGAGATTAATAAAGAAAGGGATGGGGGTAAAAGTCAAAATCTTATATTATTTATTCGTGGGAATGCTATATCAGGTGCTCCTAATATTAATGGGACTAATCAATTACCAAATCCTCCAATTATAATAGGTATTACTATAAAAAAAATTATAATAAATGCATGGGCTGTTACAATTGTATTATAAATTTGATCATCTCCAATTAAAGATCCTGGGGTTCCTAATTCTGCTCGAATTAATAATCTTAATGAAGTTCCTACTATTCCTGCTCAAATTCCAAAAATAAAATATAATGTTCCAATATCTTTATGATTTGTAGAGTAAAGTCATTTTCGCTAAAAATAAAATGGCTGAGTTTAAGCGATAAATTGTAAATTTATTTACGAGAAATATTCTCTTTTATTAAGTCTTATATTCAATAATGATATAAAATTGCAAATTTTAAGGGGTAAATTATTTACTAAGGCTTAAAGAATAATTCTTTATAAATAATTTTGAAGATTATTAGTTTATTTAACTTAAAACCTTAAATAAATAAAAAGGTTCTTAAAATTATTCCTAAAATAGAAATTAATGAAAAAAAATTAATAAAATTTATTAATTTGTTTTTAAAATTAATTTTAAATCATTTTATTTTAAAATAATTAAATATAAATGATGAGTAAATAATTCGAATATAAAAATAAATAGTAATTAATCTTCTTATGATTATAATAAATGTTAATAAGTAAAGTTTATTTATTATTAAAAAATTAATAATAATTCATTTTGGTAAAAATCCTAGGAAGGGTGGTAATCCACCTAAAGATATAAAATTAATAAATAAATTTATTTTAACTATAAAATTTATATTATTAATAAATAATTGATTAATAAAAAATATATTTAAATTATAAAATAAAAAAAATATAATTCTAATTAAAAATGAATATGTTAAAAAATAAAATATTCATAAATTTTCTCTGATTATTAAAGTAAAAATTATTCAACCTAAATTATTGATTGAAGAAAATGCTATTAATTTACGTAATGAAGTTTGATTTAAACCTCCAATAGCTCCAATTATTGTATTTATAATGATAATGATATATAAAAAATTAAAATTTAAATAATAAGAAAGTAAAATTATTGGGGTAATTTTTTGTCAAGTTATTAAGATAAAATTGTTAAATCATGATAATCCTTCTGAAATATTAGGAAATCAAAAATGGAATGGGGCAGATCCTATTTTTATTAATAATGATGAGTTAATTATAATTGAAATAAAATTGTTTATTTCAAAATTTTTTATTAAGATTATTTTTATTAAAATTGAAAATAAAAAATTTATAGATGCAATAGATTGGGTAAGAAAATATTTTAATGAAGCTTCTGAAGCTAATAAATTATTTGAGTTAGAAATTAGGGGGATAAATCTTAGTAGATTAATTTCTAATCCAATTCAACACCCAAATCAAGAGTTTGAAGAAATTGAAATTATAGTTCTAAAAAATAAAATAAATAAAAAAAATATTTTATTAGAGTTAAATAAGTAATAAATATAAAATAATTACGATTGTAATAAAAAAAAATTTAAAAAATTTAAGTAAGTAAATACATATATTTTAGTGTATGATGCACAATAGTTTTTGATACTATTAGGTATAGTTTAATTCTATAAAATATAATAAAGGTAAAAATTATTTTACTTAATTTATCCTATCAGAATAATCCTTTAATCAGGCACTTTATTTTTAAAAAAAAGGATTATCCTTTATATTTGAGGTATGAGCCCAAAAGCTTATATTAGCTTATTTTTAATTTTTTTTTTTTATTTATATGAATTTTTTTTACAAATGGTATAAGAAAAAATTAAATTAATTTTATTAATTAATTAATTTATATATATATATATATTAAAAATTTAATTTATTTTAAATTTAAATAATAAATTAAATTTTTAATATATTATTTAAATATATTAATATAATAAATTATTGTAAAAAAATAAATATAAATTATATATATTTATTGGTATTTATTAAATTATAAAATTTTATATAGCAATTTTATATTTACATTTAATATTATTAAAGAGAGAGAGAGAAAATATAAATTGTTTAATAATTGATATTAATTATTTTAATTAATTAATATAATTAATATATATTAAATATTTATATATAAAAAAAAAAAAAAAAAAAAAATCTATGTGAAAAATTTTACAAATAAATAAATTTTTTATGGTTTGTAAATTTTATTTTAAGTTTATTTTACATGTAAATTTTAGTGTTAAATATTAATTATTTAAATAATATTTAATTTTTGTGCAGTAATTAATTTTAAAAATTTAAGAAATTAAGATTTAGTAATATTTAAATTAATAACTAATTTTGTGCCAGCAGTTGCGGTTAAACAAAAGTTAATTTAAATTTTTTTTAGTTATTAATAATTAATATTGTTTATAATTTAAATTAAAAATTATTAGGTGAAATTTTAATTTATAAAAAATTATTTAATAATTATGAATTAGTAAATTTTATAAAAAAACTAGGATTAGATACCCTATTATTAAAAAATTAAATTTATAATACTAAAATAGTAAATAATTTATTGAAACTTAAATAATTTGGCGGTATTTTAGTTTATTTAGAGGAATCTGTTTAATAATTGATAATCCACGAATAAATTTACTTAATTTAAAATTTTGTATATCGTTGTTAAAAAAATATTTTATGATAAAAATAATATTTAAAAATTTTTATATAAAATTAAATCAGATCAAGATGCAGATTATAATTAAGAATATAATGGATTACAATAAATTTATTTAAATTGGAATTTAATATGGAAAGATTAAATGAAATTGGATTTAAATGTAATTTTATAAAATTTTATAAAATGATTAATAATTAAAATATGTACATATTGCCCGTCGCTTTCATTTAAAAATTGGAATAAGTCGTAACAAAGTAGAGGTACTGGAAAGTGTTTCTAGAAAGATCAAATTAGAGCTTGAGTTAAGTATTTCATTTACATTGAAAAGATATTATTTATATAATTAATTTGGGGGGTTAAATTAATAAAATGGGTTAATTAATAAAAGAAATTTTAATTTTAAAAATATTTAATGGGGGTTAAAGTATTTTTAATTGAAAAAATTTGAAATTTTATAGTAAATTAGTATTGTGAAAGAATTTTGAAATAATTTAAATAATAATTAAATTAAAAGTAAATTTTATTTATTGTATCTTGTGTATCAGAGTTTATTAAAAATTTTTTATTTATTAAATTTCTCGAATTTAAAAGAGTTAATTAATTAAAAAAGTTATTGTTTCATAAATATTTTAAATAATTAATTAGAATTGAAATGTTATTCGTTTTTAAATATATCTAGTTATTTTAGAAAAAAATTTAATTTTTAATTTAAATTTAAAATTAATTAATTAATTAATTAATTTTAAATTTAAATTTAATATTTTAAGGGATAAGCTTTAATTTAAATTTTTATAATAATTATTTAAATATTTGAAAATTTTATAATTTATATTGTTAATAAATTTTAATTTATTATAAATAATTTCATAAAATTAAAAATTTAATTAAAAATTTAAATTTTTATAAAAAGATTTTTTTTAATTATATAAAATTAGTCATAATGATAAAATTAGTATATTATATATATATAAGTGTAATTAAAATTATTATTTAAAGAAAGTTATTTTAAAGGAATTCGACAAAAAATTATATTCACCTGTTTATCAAAAACATGTCTTTTTGATTAATAATTTAAAGTCTAATCTGCCCACTGATTTTATATTAAAGGGCTGCAGTATATTGACTGTACAAAGGTAGCATAATCATTAGTCTCTTAATTGGTGACTTGTATGAAAGATTGGATGAAATATAGATTGTCTCTAAAATATTATTAGAAATTAATTTTTTAATTAAAAAGTTAAAATGAGTTAAAAAGACGAGAAGACCCTATAGAGTTTTATATTTATTAATTTTTAAATTTTTAATTGTTTTGAGTTTATTTTAAAATTTATTTAATTATTTTATTGGGGTGATAAAAAAATAAATAAAACTTTTTTTTATATAAAACATAAATAAGTGATTAATTGATCCAATATTTTTGATTATAAGAAAAAATTACCTTAGGGATAACAGCGTTATTTTTTTTTTTAGTTCAAATAAGAAAAAAAGTTTGCGACCTCGATGTTGGATTAAGATAAAATTTAAATGCAGAAGTTTAAAATTTTGATCTGTTCGATCATTAAAATCTTACATGATCTGAGTTCAAACCGGTGTAAGCCAGGTTGGTTTCTATCTTTTAAATAATTTAATATTTTAGTACGAAAGGATTAAATATTATAATTAAATTAAGTTAAATTGAATTTTATTAAATAATAAAATATAATAGATTTAACTATTTTGGCAGATAATTGTAATGATTTTAGAAGTCATCAATATATAATTTTATTATATATATAGTAAATGATGATAGTTGATATTATAATAATTTTAATTGGATTTTTGATTTTAGTTTTAGGGGTTTTAATTGGTGTAGCTTATTTAACTTTATTAGAACGAAAAGTATTAGGTTATATTCAGATTCGAAAAGGTCCTAATAAAGTTGGTTTAATTGGAGTTTTTCAACCATTTTCTGATGCTATTAAATTATTCACTAAAGAAACTACTTACCCTAATTTTTCAAATTATTATTGTTATTATTTTTCTCCTGTTATTAGATTTATTTTGTCTTTAGTAATTTGGGTTTTAATTCCTTATTATTTTAATATAATTAGTTTTAATTTAGGTTTAATATTTTTTCTTTGTTGTACAAGAATAGGAGTTTACACAGTTATAATTGCAGGTTGATCTTCTAATTCAAATTATGCTTTACTTGGGGGGTTGCGAGCTGTTGCTCAAACTATTTCTTATGAAGTTAGAATGGCATTAATTTTATTATCTAGAATTATTTTAATTATAGATTTTAATTTATTAAATTTTTTTTATTATCAAAAAATAATTTGAATATTATTTTTAATAATTCCATTATCTTTAATATGAGTTTCTTCTATATTAGCTGAAACTAATCGAACTCCTTTTGATTTTGCTGAAGGTGAAAGAGAGTTAGTTTCTGGGTTTAATATTGAATATAGAAGTGGGGGTTTTGCACTGATTTTTTTAGCTGAATATTCAAGAATTTTATTTATAAGAATTTTATTTGTTATTATTTATATAGGGGGTTATGATTTAAGTTTAATTTTTTATTTAAAGCTAAGATTAATTTCTTTTTTATTTATTTGAGTGCGTGGTACTTTACCTCGTTATCGTTATGATAAGTTAATATATTTAGCTTGAAAAAGATATTTACCAGTTTCATTAAATTTTTTATTATTTTTTTTAGGGTTAAAAATTTTTTTTTAA